CCGGGCTTTTTCCAGCTGTTCAATGGCCCCCCCACGTAATTCTTCTGAATTTCGAATAGTATTCAAAATCCTCTGTTTTCGATTATCTAATAAATCACTTAATGAAAGTAGATTATCTTTCCATTCATTTCAAAACTTCCATGATCCCTTCCCGAACCAAACATGAGTCTTTCGATTCATTTGGCTCTCACGCTCAATTACTTAGGGGAAATTCCCATATCTTTTTTTAATGTAAAATGTAATGAGCCTATCCTCTCTTCTCGTTTCATATTCAAAAAAAAAAATATGGAAACAGATCGCTAATCCAAGATCAGAATATTCGGAGGACTCTTCTGACCAAAGAAAAAAAACATGTATGTAATTGTCAGCAAAGTTGTTTCTTTTTTCTTAAAATCCAAAAAATGCTTTTTACTTTATACATAGGTCATCAATTTAACATTAGATAAAAAGGGATGAAATGCCCATTTTTACAATAAACGGTTCAAATTATTTTATCAATATGAGTGTTATATATTGAAAAAATTTCTAACTATCAATTTGGAACCCATCCACCTATTAACATAGTGGTAGAAAGAATACCATATTGTGTCTGGACTTCAAACGGTTTAGCTTTAACCATGTTAATGGTCCCACATTGTTGGTTGATAGAGAATCAAAGCAAAGTAAATTTACCAACAAATTACGAAATGCTATGGTTCTTACATATGATTTCTTAATTTATTCAGAAGTAATTCGCGGGATCATGCACCCCTCTTTCCTAGTTATAACGAACAAAGTGCATCTGGTTGGATCCAGCCTATTCTTGAAATAAACAACTCGCACACACTCCCTTTCCAAAAAAGATCAATACACCGAGCACTACACTTAGATTTATTAGATTTGTTGCTAAAATATCGGTATTAAACCCGAAACTCCCGGCGGATCGCCAGTGAACCAAGGAAACGAAAGAATCGGTTACATTTTTCATATGATCTCCCCTTATAGATAGATAGATAGACTCAAAAAATAGAACAGAGTTTTTTTTTATTGAAATTCCCAATAAGCATTATTCTTATTAGAACTAGGTACCAAGCCCCATCTCAATTGTGACATACCTCATTTGTTGCAACATTTCCTAAAATGGAAAGTTCCATTGGACTAAGAAAGGGAAGGAAGAAAGCGAGTCGGTATGTTAATTGCCTCATCTTCCTAAAATGGAAAGTTCCATTGGACTAAGAAAGGGAAGGAAGAAAGCGAGTCGGTATGTTAATTCCTCATCTTCAAATCAGTCCTTCCCAGAGTTATTGTCTCAACGAATAAATAATTGTAGGAGTGAAATCTTGATATAATTCGAAAAAGCAAGTGGCAAGTCCAAGGTAATTTTACAGGATTAAACTAAACAAAAGGATTCGCAAATAAAAGTGCTAATGCTACAACCAGTCCATAAATTGTTAAAGCTTCCATAAAAGCTAGACTAAGTAATAAAGTACCTCGTATTTTTCCTTCCGCCTCAGGCTGTCTCGCAATACCTTCTACAGCTTGGCCCGCAGCAGTACCTTGGCCAACTCCAGGTCCAATAGAAGCAAGCCCTACGGCCAATCCAGCAGCAATAACGGAAGCGGCAGAAATCAATGGATTCATAATAAGTTCCTCGCACAAAAATAAAAATAAAAAATGGTTAATGATACAATCAAACAATTACTTATAACTTATATATTATTATTTCATCGCTAAGATTCATCCAATACAAACTAAGAATTCCTAATTTAAGTAAGAATAAAATCTTATTGACTCATCCAAACTACTTCAATATCTCTTTTTTAGTTTCTATCCTCGCCTTTGTCTTTGTGAATTCAGATGACTTTAGTTGTTCGATTTTTTGTTCCGAACCATTCTTTTTTTTCAATTTCATCATGTCAATTCAGATGACTTTAGTTGTTCGATTTTTTGTTCCGAACCATTCTTTTTTTTCAATTTCATCATTCAATTCAGAGTCACAGAACAGACGAAAGAGAAGTACTTCCATTGGAATCCCGATAGAAATTCACAGGAGTAGGGCAAATTATATATATCTTTAGTTCATATATAACTAGTCAATTATCACATATACATGCCTTTCTTACATAACGTAAACCAATTATTCGTATCTTAGAGTCAATCGGATTCTAGAATAATTCTTCGAAACATTTACAAAAGTTGAATTCTAGCCGTTAGATTGCATATACCTAGTTTGACCCCCCCTTTCCTAACTAAACCCTTTTTTTAGGACTCTCCTTTTTGTAAACTATTTTATTCCTTTTAGTTATCATTATCTCTGACATGGATACAATATCTAAATGGATGAATTCATTAGGCCGAATGATTACATGGAAATCTCAGTATTTTATTGATCTAAGCCTATGCAATTTTTTTATTTAATAAAATTTTATTTTGGTCAATCATTGAGTTGAATGAAATCAACGGAAATTAAAATTGTTTCATAGAACATCTTTTTTTTACAACAATTCCCTCATATCATAAT